TAGATAGAAAATATCTTATATAGATAGAAATTGATCTTATCCTCTGTTATCTTATCTTCTGTTTTGGAATCAAAGAAAGATATTTTTAAACGGCTCATATGTTGTGACTTGGAATAAACGTTTCTCTGTGGAGAAAGGTAAATAGCAATTTTTTCCTATCGAACGTCTACAAACAAGAGGATTTAATCGGAAATATCGACAGATTCCTGTGTGTGGAGTCCAAATAAATATGAAAATGAAATAAAAAAGATCCACTGTTCTAATTTAATCCTTATCGAATTTTAATATCAGAATAGTGGATATAGTCATGATTCAACGGGTTAGGTCCACTTACTTTTTATTTTTTTTGTTGATTTCTAATCTTTATACTTGATTGGAATAATGGAAAATAGGAATATTTGGGAATTCAAGGAAACGACTTATCATGATTCTAATGAATCATGATAGATTATTTGAATCTATTCTAATGATTAGAATAGAATCTAGAATAAAATAATAGAATTTATATATTCTATAGAATATAGAAATTATAGAATTAGAAATTATAGAATCAAAATAATAAACAAATGTGCCACTATATAATTTAAAATTTTGAGTTTATAACTATAATTACTATTATATTATTCATTATAATAATAATAACTTGATAATAATAACTTGTTATAATTAAAGATAACTTTTTTATAATTGAATGAAATTATACAGTTTTTACTTTTTTTATTACAAAAAAAACACTATGTCGTCTATTCTCCCTTCAATCAAATATGAATACTATGGCTGGAGTTTTATGAAAAAAGCCAAAGCCCCTTATCGGATTTGAACCGATGACTTACGCCTTACCATGGCGTTACTCTACCACTGAGTTAAAAAGGCCTATTTGATTCAATTTCTGAATAAGCCACTAGCCACGATGAGTCTAGTGTATATAATTATTATAAATTATAATAAGATATTTACATAAATATATCTTATCCACATATAAATATATCTTATCCACATAGTGTCTCATTCAGGAACGCAAAATTGGATTTATCTAGTGAATATAGGTAAAATGGTTTATTGATATTGGATTTGATCAATGCAATGAATTGTTTCATCATAAGACCCATCCTAATTAAATTGATGAGCCCCATCCTAACGAAATTCATTTGATTGATACATGTAACCCCGAATTTAACATAGATCCATTCACCGAATCATTGATAAAGCAATTCGACTTGGCGAGAAAAACTATTTTCAATAACTTGTTGATCCCTATCCCTCTCTTCCCCAGATTTTAAAATTTATCGTTTTTGAATTTCTTGGCTTAGTGTGAGATCGAAATATACCTACCTAACCTAATCTTAACAATGAGTGAAAAAAAAAGTATGAGAAATGGAGTTTAATCCCGTTTATAGCATATGGCAGACCAATCATTTCCCGAAGGGTACTAGCCTTCGTATTATTTTATTATTTAAATTAAATAAATAAAATTTTTTATGTATATTATTTGTATATTATTTAAATTTCATAAATAAAAAAAAATGCAATTCAATTTAAAATAAAAGAATTTCTATATAGAATTATATGGAGAATGGTGATTAGAATGAACGATTAATAAATATAAATCACAAATAAAAAAATTCTATGGAATAATGAAAGACAGAAAAATCCTTCGAATTGCGTTATATTATTCCATTATATTTATATTGACAATTTCAAAAAACTATTCATACTATGATCATAGTATGATGGCAGTCGGGCAAGTATGCCCCCATCGTCTAGTGGTTCAGGACATCTCTCTTTCAAGGAGGCAGCGGGGATTCGACTTCCCCTGGGGGTAGGGTACTACGAAAGCAAGTTGATCATGGATTATCAATAAGCTTGGAATTTATTCTTCCCGGGTCGATGCCCGAGCGGTTAATGGGGACGGACTGTAAATTCGTTGGCAATATGTCTACGCTGGTTCAAATCCAGCTCGGCCCAATAATTCGCGGATCCACCATAAAATGATATAACCCATTTGTCCTTCTACAGAAATGCTTGATACGGAAGAATAAAAAATAAAAACTCCTATTTTCTGATATCTCTTTCTACTGTTATTTTTTTTCTATTTCTTTTTCCCACAAATTCAGATCTTGATAATGATGATCTCGATTCATATCAGGATCTGTAAATATAAAGTTTCAGAAAAAAATAAATTTAAGAAAAGAATAAAGTAAAAAAAAAAACTATTTTTTTATTCATCGACAGATTGATTATCAATCAATTTGACAATAACGAAAAAATGACTATTAATCCATGCTCCTCTCACTAAAGTACATGTCCCCGCGCATATCAATCTATTACTCGCGTCTCTGTCTGTTAGAATATGACAATTCGAATCAAAAATATACATAGAAAGGTTTGAAGGAAATTAAATCAACAACACATGTTGGACACTTTATTTCCCTGGGATTGTAGTTCAATTGGTCAGAGCACCGCCCTGTCAAGGCGGAAGCTGCGGGTTCGAGCCCCGTCAGTCCCGATGGATCCAAATCTAATAAAAAAATACATCAACTCATCTCTTCCTTTCCTGTGAAAGAGAGAACAAATAACATAACTGAATTTTATTCCAAACAAACGGGATCTCTCTTATTTTTTTTCCACATTTTTCATCAAAAAAAATGTGGGAATTTCTATTTCTTCAACGAGTACTTATTGATGGTAGAAAGACATATATGACATATGTGAATTACCACAATTATTGGTAGCATCATATTCAGGATTCGAAAGAATACCGTACTGGGTCTAGCTTACGCCCTATTTTTGTAATGGAATAGAGTACTATACGTTTCCGGGGAGCACATACACAAAGGGAATTTGGACGATACAAAATAAATTTAACATAGTAAACGTAAACTTTGATCTAATTTTTCGTCTTAAATAAAAATATATCCGTTCTGGCTCCGATTTTGTGTAACCTCAATTAGTAAATTCAATTACTAATTTGAATTTTAAACAATCTATCTCATTCAAATATCACACTGAACTTTTGATATATACGTTCCACTACTAATTCAAGGAAAGAGGATATTAATACAAACAAAGATCCCATCTATCTCTCTTAGTGAGGGAATTAAGAATTTTTGAAAGTTTAAGTTTAGTTTATTTTTTTTTTTTTTTTAAGAAAATTTTATCAGTACAAAAAAAGGAAGGAGTTTAGTTCCAACCTCCCTCCTTTTCCTTTTTTGAATTTCGCTGCTATTGTTTGCTTGAGTTTGTTTATAACCAATGTGAGGGTAAAGGTAGTCTGATGATACTTCATCAGATGATTGCATTGGACAAGAGGGCAGTAGATTATAGAAAAGAAAGAATGCAAAAAATTAGAAATAAAAAAAAGTAAAGAAATTCTTGATTGCATCAAGAATCCCATTTTGTTTGAATTCGGTATGGATAAAAGATCTTCCTATGTTATACTATTCAATTCTCGACGATGAATCGATTTGATAGTTCAGATATTGTTATTCATGATATTTTAATACGATTCGATATCATCGAGATGCAATGCATCCCATTGAATTTACAAGCGAAACATTTATCATCTCTATGGGATTAAATCCCGAGTTATTGCGAATAAAAAATGAAACGATGAGATTATGGAAGTAAATATTCTCGCATTTATTGCTACTGCACTGTTCATTCTAGTTCCTACCGCCTTTTTACTTATAATATACGTAAAAACAATCAGTCAAAGTGATTAATTTGAATTAACCTTGACTTTTTAGTTCTTATCAATGATTGAAGATAAGAAAAATGAAAAGGATTAAAATTTCGCGTCTTAAATGAAATTGGCGGACTATAATTATCAGTATTCTACGAGAGAAGTATTCTATGAGATCCGATAGTATGGTAGAAAGAAATATATGAATCCTTCTACCATACTATCTATTATTGTTATTGAAGTGTATAAAATTGTACTCTATAAAAATAGAGGTTGAATATAGATCAATTTGAATATAGATGAATCTACAATATATATCTTTCTATTTATATATAGATATCATATCAATTACATATATGTAATGTTAATATAATATACATAGTGGCCCAATTCTATTTCTTTGCTTCATAATTCATGTTGATTCCAATGAATCTGAAATGAAATAATCGAAAGGCCACTAATCTTTTTTTAGCATTCGAAAGAAGTAATTGATTGAGCGGTTGACAGATGATCCAGGGGTTCGGTTCCGTGTGAACTTTTTATCTTCGGATTTCGAAAAGAATTAGCAAACCCCATCTTTAACGTTTGAACCATGATATGAAATGAGTTCCATAAAACAAGCATAAATCCAATTTTGAAAATAACTAAAATCGAGATACTATCTTATTATGAGGTAGTATATTATTATGCGTAGTATCTCATTGGACAACCACTATGTCTATGTTCTTTCGTGTCGAAAGTATGTATCCACTTAAAAACTTATAATAATAACAGAACTCTTTTTTTTTTTTTTACTGTTCAAAACAAAAAATCAAAGAAAAAAAAGTTTTGCAGAACGATCTATAAAATAAAACAAAAACAATCGATACAGTTTGATTCTTCAATTAGTAGTACTTCTAGAGTCCACTTCTTCCCCATACTACTAGTGAAAGGGAAAATGTAAAGACTACCATTAAAGCAGCCCAAGCGAGACTTACCATATCCATGTGAATTATGTCCCCTATCTCTATGAATATAAAAGAATTATTCCATTATTGCTCACTAATAATTATTATTCACTAATAATAGTGGAATCACTAGCGCATAGTCAAAAAGAGATTCGGGCACAACACCATTGATGAAACAATCCAAAAAATCGAATTATAACAAGTTATTATATGATTTCTAGTATAATCGAAAAACATTAAGCACAAGTAAATAAAAGAGGCAGAGAAACTCTTGGAAGTATCAAAGGAGTGTTAGTAACATGTAGGAATAATAAGACCTAGTCTTTCTTTTGTTGCCCTGCATTTCATTACATTAAGTAAAAAGTATAAAA